AACTAATGGTTCGAAGCCGTCTCCGTCTCTGGCGATTAATAAAAAATTCGAAGTACTTTTCTTTCGGTTTCTTGCTAAACCCGCGTTTATATAGAGTCTCCCTTTGGGAAGTCAGAAGAAGCCCCTTTGACATCTCTTCATCTGCAAAGAATTCTCGATGTGAAAACAGAAAGACAGAGAGCTCGTCGTTGAATATGTAAAAGAGTGGATCTCCAGGGTCCCAAATGAATTGGCCTTTTCGAAAAAAGACTTGTTCTTTGGAAGATCTATCTCGTCCCGGGTACTCCATGGTTTCACTCTGCAAGAACTCCCAATCATTCTCTTGAAGCTCATCCTCTTCATCATATCCACCATCCCCTTCACCATAAAATGCATAATCAAAATATTCATCATTAACTTCATCAGAAATGATCGGCTTGCCCCGAAATGACCTGGCCCAATAGGGAAATTCCAATTCATTGGGCCTTTCGATCCAATCAAATAGAAAGCCCCAAGATTGCCATATTCTAGGAGCCCAAACTATGTGATCGACTGCATCCTCCGCTAACTGTTGCGGGTCGGTGCCTTCTGCCCATTCTTTAAACTCCGATTCATAGAGAAATCTACGATCAAAGATAGAACGAGATCCATTTTCCATCATCTCTAAGGGATTCCTTGGTTCGGGCCGAAGAAGCGAGGATCCCACCAGAGCGCCTTCTACTACTTCTAATAGGCCATCAACTAGATCAGAATCCGTCTCAACGAGTCTATAAGAAGTGATCCAATTTTTTTCATCGGGTCCGGGTAGAGACCAAAGATCTTGAGCGATCGATCCGGCAGAACAACTCAAAAGATAAAGAAGTATCGTTAATTTCTTCATGTTCGTTCCAAGTTCGAAGAACCATTTGTACAAATAAGGATCCCCTTCGTAACATGATTGCTTCTTCATATAGATAGATATAGGATCTATAAGGCAGCAATTATTTATAAGTACATTTTGTGCAACAGCCCTTCCTATCTGATAGAAAAGGATCCCATGATCCGGAACCGGTCTTACATGGGCTCGCAACTCCCAAGTTTGTCTATGAAGAGCGAATCTAATTGTATTAGTGTCTATAATTGATTTCTTCTGTGTAATACTAATCGATAGGGCCTCATTGGTAATTGCTACAAGATCTCGTGCATTGTAACCCATGGCTATGGACCCGAATCCATTAGTACGGAACATTTTCTTTTCCAAGTGAAATCCCCTAGTATATGAAAGGGTGAAAACGTGCTTTCGTTGTTGTGGAATAAGAAGCCTTCGTATCTTAATGCATGTATTTAATTTATTCGGAGCTATTAGAGCGGGATCCACTTTTTGGGGAATATGAGTCGAAGCAATAACAAGAATATCTCTAGTGGACCGTCTTTCACAATCCCCGGAGAGATAGTTCAATAATAAACCGAGGGACTCCGACTCATCCACATACAGATCATGAATGTTTGGAATCCATACTATGCAAGGAGACATTGTTCTTGCCAATTCGAATTGCAAGTTGATAGAAGCTAGGTCTATTTCCAACTCGATGATATACCTAAGTATCTCATCATCCGCCGTATACTCCTCCCTCAGCTCCGGGTCCGAGTCCAAGTTCGAATAAATAGAGTCACGATCATCAATATCGTCCACATCTTTAAGCGCATCCATATAGTCCTTAGCAGGATCGCTATCATCATCAATACGATCAATATCCACATCATCAAGCGCTTCCATATAGTCCTCAGGATCGAGATCATCAATAACTATTTTCAAATCCAGCTTGTTCAGAAATACCGTAATGAAAGGAAGATAGGAGTTTGTCGCTAGGGATTTGACCAAATAGGATCGTCCAGTTCCTATAGGACCTATCACTAAAATACCCCTAGAGGGGGATAGGGCTAGGCGGAACGAAAAGGGTTTTGGTTTTCCATGAGATGGGAAATGAAAACTATTAGCCCCACACGAGGTTTGTGAATAAGTGATTGTCTGATAATGAGCAAGGAATATCCGTCTTTCTGCTAAACAGGATGTATTGAACTCATAATTCATTAGATCCTTTTGATGAATGTCAACTACGTATCGTAAGTAAATTGCTCCCGCTTGTTCAAACATTTGATAACCATAGTCACTCTTTACTAAATGATCAATATGAGTCAGACTCCATAGAATTTGATCAATCCCTTTTTCTGGCCTTAAGGTGGAGAAATGAAACGAGTAAACTCTCTCTTTATCCAAAAACCAATCACAGGTCTCGATCCAGGATTCTATTTCATCATGAGTCGGAAACCTTTGTCCTTTTCTTATCCATGAATAGATCTCTTTACTTGTATGACTTAGATGTCTCGTATTTCTCGAAAAAGTGATTCGATTGATGGGATTTGGTATGATACTTATGAGATCGATGAGATTGAAAAATATCTTCTGTATAAATTTGACCCCATAAGCGGGACCACCACCAAATAGCGCAAAACCCAGTATTTCTGCTAGAAAATCTTCTAA